GCCTAGTCAACAAGCTTCTCAACTTCCTTTTGCTTATACGAGAAAGGCCTAAAAAGAGCCCTGAAAGAGGCGTCTACTTCTGATCTAAAGACGGATTGATAATCACCTATGAGGTAGTTGTTGTGAGGCATAGAACTAACCTTAAGAGGCAGTATGAGACCTATCTCTCGCTCTATCGACGTAGGTGGTTGCTTTTCCACTTTTGAGTCGGACTGCTACAACCGTTTAGCTATAGGAGGGAGTCCAATAAAGGGCAAAGATTTAGAGTAGGACTGCTCTCCACTTTAGGGACAGCCTTTTAGTCCTTGAAAGTGAGTTCTTTTAGTCGAGTTCTTTCCCGCAGCTCTGACCCTTCATCGTACTTTTAGTCAAGCTCAGCCTATCCTAATTAGGATTAGCCTCTTTCCGCTTACAATTTTCAACTGGAAAGTCAAGGCCATCAAACCTCGAACACTAACCTTAAGAGCTTTAACCAGTAGGATGAGTCGGCACTTGCTCTTTTGAGTTAGGTAGTTGCTGTTAGTCCTTTAAAGCCTATGTTCATTTCTATAGTAAGCTGCTACAACCATTGATTAAAGAGAAGGGCCATAAGGAGTGTAGCGAAGTGATTCTCCTAAGAGTGAAAGTGGAACGGGTAGAAGCCTTCTAAAGTAAAGTCAAGTAAACACCCGCTCTAAAGCACTACTTGTCCTATATCGGGGTTTTAGTCTCCCTCCTAAGGCTTACTCCTAGCGACGGTTGTAGCTGCTTACTATAGAAATTCATATAGGCAACAGCAACTACTAAGAAATGCCAGGGCCGACTTATTTCTGGGGCATCAACTTTCGTTTTTGCTTAGTCAACTTGGCCTCAGAGACCGTTTTTCAACTGTCTGAAAGATCTCCGTTTTGATCCTCTGTCTCAGTCGACTAGCTTTTATGAGAGATCTAAAATCTCCGAAATCTCCCCTCTGTCTCAGAGGACTAGCTTTTTGGGGAGATCTAAAAAAATATCCAAAACCTCCTCGGTAGAGGCCTGATTCTATTCCTTAGCTAATGAGTTAGTTTAACAACCTTCGGTAACTCCTAATTAGCTACATAAAGAAAGATTCTGAACCAATCTTTGAATCAGGCTATCGCCTGCCTAAAAGAAAGGTCTCACTGGAGAAGCTTGACTGAAGGGTCCTAAGAGCAAGGTGCTTAGCCGCTCTCCCTTTGCTAACCGAACACCAACCCGATCTAGCATTCGAAATAGGCTAAGAGCTTTAAGCCAACAGGCATACTAACTCGCTAGCCAGCAAGCCAGCAAAGCCCCCGTCTTCATCGACGGCAGAGTATGTCGGGCAAAGAAAGGCGTCTCGCGGTCCTTCATGACACCAGAGTTGGATTATACTTTGGACTTGATCAAACTCTGGCTCACCTGGAAAGTCCTTTTTCATTTCAATTTTTCATTTTGCCCAGGATAGAAGCAGATGTCCAACGGTGATGGGTTGTGTGTGCTCTATGCAGCACGTGGAAGCCGTCCAACAGTAAGTTGGGGCTTTGTCAGCCCAATACCTTCCTGGCCATGGGAAAAGCATAACCATAGATTTCGTAGGACGATTGCCCTATCTCTTAAATTCAAGGGGGGAATCACTACGTTTTTGTCGTAGTCGACCTTTCGGATTCAGTAAGATGGCCCTTTTGTACCAGGTCGACGCGCTGACCGAATTCTGCTTCAAAAATGTACAGGTCTAATGCTGTCTTTATCAAAAAGATGCTGCAATCTTCAATCATCGTTCATCGAGCGCTTTCTCTCATCTGCCTTCTATGTATGCCTTTGTGGTCGTTAACGAGAGCAATCGGCAGACCCAGTCTCTCTTGGAATCCTGAATATGCCAATAATTGTACTAATCCACATATGTCTCTCTCCCGGTACTAGTTGCAGTAATGAGAATTCCCCTATTTATTTGATGAGAAATGCGAAACGAAAAAAGAAAAGATCCCCCGTTAGGTTAGGAATGATATTCCGCTCCCTGCACTATCTCCCTTCAACCCTTTGAGCGAAATACGGCAAAAGGAAGGAAAATCCATGGACCGACCCCATCATCTCCTGTGGGGGTGCCCTAGTGCTAAGGGTCATTCGATTCCTTTCTAGATCTCTGGCCTGCATTCGAGGCTACTCTTTGGATCTCGCCAACCAAGGCTTGGTTAGTATCATTGTGCTTAGCAACTATGGGCTCAAGGGTGACTATGACTTCTCTGGCCACTTGTTTGGCCATCGGTGCCACTGTAGCTGACAAGGACTGGTTTCTATTTAAGAGAACTCTATCAACCTCTCGATGTGTCATGGCCATAAATTCTGCTCGAGTGACCAGAGCTACTTCATTATCTGCTGGTACTTCCTGATTCGAAGACAGACTCTGGGGATTTCCAGTGTCTTCGAGGGCCTAATCCCCTACTCGAGACGATGAAGGAAGCACTTCGGCATCGGCAGCGGTAGTTACAGGATCATCGGATAGCTATGAAAAGCATCTAGGAAGAAAGGACCGAGCTGATTCTATAGCTGCCTATTCTGTAACGATTCTATCACAACTTATTCTTTCTTCTTCACTTGCAAAGAACCTATTTGATTCAATTGCAGCTCCTTCTATGCTATCAATCCCATTTTGTTCACAGCGTCCTCTTCTGGGAAGGAATCGGAAGTAAGGCTTGACTTTCCCCGTTCTTTGTCTTCTAGGCGTCGGAGGGGAATGAAATTCCTAATGGTTCTCCGCCTTTTAACCCTTGGCAGGGGAGAAGGTACGAACTTCGCGTCTCTAATGGAACGAACGAAGTGAAACGAAGTTCCGCAAGGCACTTAAACAAAAGGTATTACTTAAGGCAAGGAAAGCGCCAAATTGGACTGCCTTCTTTGTAGACTTCTTCTGTCCTGACCTGCTCTGAGCTTCCTGGAAATGGGTATTAAACAAAGGACATAGTCGGATAGGTAAAACCTCTTTTTTCGAGTGAAAGGCCTTATGTTATGAGGGTAAACCTCCTAACCAGGCTACTAAGTGCCAAACTCTCCTCTATAATAAGGGTGGGGTATCCGAATCGACCTCCAACACTGATTCCGGATATCGTGATCTTGGATCCAGGTCTAGGTACTTTTTCTGATTCAGATTCTCTTGGGTACAATACCGAAGCTAAGTATAAGTAGATGAAAACAGCTTGACCAAGAGTTGCTAGAGCGGATTATTCAGCTAAGTCAGTAAAGCCGGAAAAGCCTTGCTCTAAAGGAGCTTGGGGTGAAACCCTTCTATAAAGGGGAGTTTTGTTTGGCAGATCGACTTATAGTTGCTTCGGATGTAGCATTTGATGGGGATCTTTCAGCAGCGGGAAGTTATTTGAATTTTATTATATTAAATAAATAGGTGATCCGCGAACTCTTCTGCTGCTGCTGCAAGACCGAAATTTTAGGTTTTATTCGAAGTTCATATTTTGAGTCTTGGATGTGCTCCCAGGGGAAAGGGCTAAAGCCAATCATTCCGAAGGAGTCTTGCTTCCATTCCCAAGTGTTGGAGTAGGATACTTTGTAGCGCCCAAGGGAATTGGATAAGGAGAAAGTCTCTTACTTTCAAGGTTAGGAGCGGGTGAAGGATGTGATCCGGGGCCGGGGCTGGTCACAGATATCACCTATCGTCGCTGGGGAACTACTCTCCTCTGGTATTAGCATTAGCAACCCCCGCTGAAAGAATGAATGCCCGCTCATATAGATTCTATTTCGTGCTTTGCTATAACCTTCCTCGCTCATTTGACTTTTCTTTGGCCTGGTGGGCATGAAAAAGAAGACTGGAAGAGGTATCAACACCCACATTCATCAATAAGAGTAGGAGTCATATAGGTATAGGTTAGCCTTTCCTTCCTCTGGTCATGTGTAATAGCCGGAGGGTAGAATTCGTATCTGTCTGTCTGCAGTCCTATGTAGGTATGTCCAGTGGTCCAGCCTGTCGGTCAGTTGATAGTTTGATCGAAGCCATGAAGGTACCTTCCTAAACTGAGATTGAAATCTATTTTCAAAGCATTTTTTTATCACTTTCTTTTGGAAAGAAAGTATGTTCAAGGAAGTAAATATGTCATGGTTGCAGGAGTCTATTCATCGCATATAGACTGCAGGGACATCGTGCGCGGCATAACCATCGAGTTGAAGTCGAGACCTAAAAGATCGAATGGAACAGTACATAGACAAGTCAATCTCTTATGAGTGTGAAGGTAGTCCCTTCATTTCATTACTAAAAATTCAGGTCTTCATCATTAGAAGGGAAGTAGACTACTCAAGAATTTTACACTTCGTCATTGAAATTGAAATTGAATATTGTTAAGAAAAAAGACGGAATGAATGTTTATCTTTACTAGGAACTTGAGTAAGGAGTAGATCCTTTTGTTGTTTGGGAGTTTTCTCGACCTTTCTTTATTTAGTGTACCTACTTGAGCCGGATGAGGGGAAATTTTCACGTATGGAGCACTGAGTTACTTACGGAATCTCAAATCTCTCTCGCTTCTTCAGCTTGTTCCTGTTCGTCTATTCGGGACGGGGCAGGCAGCCCACATACATGAAGAGAAGAATAGAGAGGGGGTTATCCTGCTTAAACTTGGGAAGTTTACTACTGGAAATTGGGAAGGGCTATAAGTAGGCCGTTTGCTATTGCTATAAGGGCTGCTCGCCTTTATACGGCTTGGCTTCGCTATCGCTTCTATGTAGTGTAGTGGTCGACCTAAAAAGTCGTATTCCTTCCATGCCTATTATCCAGTGCTAGAAGCTTCGCCAGAAGCAAGCAAGACGAGGTCGCTCTGCTTCGTAGACAAGGCTCGTTCCGTACTTTACTTACGAGCTCGTGTAGTACTCGCCCCTATCTCTTCTCTAAAGGGGCGCACACTCGCTGTCTACTAAATGAGCTCACGAAGCGATCTGGGAGCGAAGCCTTAAATTGAGTTGCTTCCCCCCTTTTCTTTTCCCTCACCCTACTCTTTCATTTCCGCTTAAGCTTCCCCGGTTTGGGGGATTAATTGATTGGATACCCGAGAACCATAATCTTTCCTAGGAACAGCTTCTACGACGATAGATAGGGGTCAGGTTTGTTTGGCATCTATGCCCCCTGCCCTCCAAACAGTATGGGAGCCTTTCAGCTCGTACTGCTCACACTCCTAGATCTTCACGGCACCTCCTCCACCATAATGTGAGCTGGGAGCAGCTCCGAAAGAAAAGCGAGGCCTACTTAAATAAGTAATGAGCTTTCAACAACGTTAACAACACTACGAAAAAAGTAAACTATGGTTGCCCACTGATCTGATCATAGGTGAAATCCAACCCCTTCTCTGCTCCTTTCCTGACCCTTTCTAAGCTCTTGAATCCTGCCCTGCGCCTCTCTAGGCTTCGCTCTCGCTCATGACTGGTATATGGATCTCTCTATGTAGTGATCGGCCTTCTAGAAGCTTCGCCAGAAGCGACTAGTCGCTTCCCGAATGCCCCTTTCCTTCGCTACTAGGAGAGTCGCTAGCTTGCTTGCATTCTATTCTATAAGCGGAGCGACTTGTCGAGTCTACGAAGCTTCGTAGTTGCTCCCCCCCCCCCTTTTTTTTTCTTTTGCCCCGCCATGCTACTAGATCCATAATGACCGGCGAGTCGGAACATGTATGAATATAACCACGCGGAGCGCCGTACCGGCCTATCGAAGCGAAGAAAGAGATCATTGAGCCTATTTAGCCGAGCTAAGGTTTGGAACCTTTATAAATAAGATATCTATCTATATATAAAATAATAAGCTAAGGGGGCTGGGAATCGCAAGAATTGAAAAGTCCTCCATTGAATGGGATGAGAAAGACAGGTTCGGAAATGGCCGGATTAGCAGGAGGAAGGCCGGCCCCACCCTGAAACAAAGGTGTACATACATAAATAAAGAGACTGGTTATGGCCTTGATAGGCCTCCTTCCCATCTATCTTGACCGGGAAGAGGGGGGAGGCTCTTGCGGAAGCCCTGCCCCCCCTTCTCTATTCTATTTTGAGGATCCGGCTTTCCGGACTCGTAAAAGACGGCTAGGAACAAGAATAGGGTCAGTAGTCTCTGCCGTTGCAGGTCCTTCTCCTTCCGCTGAGATGGCCCTCTTTTTTGTTTTGTTTGTTCACCGCGGCACAAAATCATGAAGAAGCTGGAATAACTCAGAAAGAGAGTGGCGCCTAGCCGTTGAGAGCGTCTGTTGTCTTTGTAGAGGAACAGTACGATCTTGGACTGGCCCCCTTCGCATGACCTAGAAAGAAAAAGAAGTCCGTGCTACTATAAGGCCTCTAAACTCCTCCCTCAGGACACTGTTGCGTTGCCCATGGGGACGGGCTAGCCCCGACTTCCATAGGTCCTTGGTTCGACCTCCTAATGAGAATTGAGGTCCTTGCGCGGGCGTCTCATCCCTAAGACTTGTTTGCTCTGTATGGAGTGCCCCGTGGTTCCTCGAGTGCCAGCCGCAGAGAGGAATGCCATCAACTAGGGCGCTATTGGCCACTAACCACTCGCTCGCCGGACGCTCGGGCTCCGCGTTTCAAGTTCGTTATCCTAACCGTATCCTCTGCTCCACCGGGAGCCTGACCCCTTCTTCTATCTTATCTACTGCCTTGCTCCTCGGCTCCATACTGCTCCAGCCGCTCGCTGTAATAGCTTGCTTCTCGGGTGGCTCGCACCCTGGGTGGTGCGGCTGAGCCAGAGCGGGCTCAGCAGTCGGCCTATCTTTCCGGGCGCACGCATAAAGGCATGATTAGTTCCACAAATCTCACTGCACTGACCATAGTAAACTCCTTCTCGTTGTACCGAAATAGAGGTTTGATTTAAACGACCAGGTACAGCATCACATTTTACACCTGAGGAAGGTACAGCCCAACTATGAAGTACATCAGCAGATGTTACAATAATACGTAGATGACTTTTGGCTGGTACAACCACTCGATTGTCCACTTCTAATAAACGTAATTGACCCAATTCTAGATCATCTTCTGGAATCGTATAACTGTCAAAAGTGAGTGACTGTTCATCGGAACTGTTATAGTCCGAATACTCATAAGGTTGGGTCGACGCCCGTCTCCCCCCAAACTGTACTTGCAAGTTTCCCCGCAAAAAGCTCTCCACGCCTACTCTTAGAAAGAAGACTCTTTTTCTTTAGTTAGTACCGACCGTAAGACCCTTTATGAGTAAGGGGAATCGAAGGCCGGGGAAAGTTTATTGGCAACAGGGAACCCTTTCTCACCCAGTCCTACCTACCCTATGTATTCGAGGGGGGGGCTGGAACCGAAAAAGACCTGGTTCCACACATATGAGACAGGCAGAAGGTATGGGACGACCAGTTCACCATGGAAAGCGAATTCGATCCTATAGTCGTCTTCTTTGTTCGATAAATGCGCAGTGGAAAGGGATGCTAGTCGGCTCGGAGAAGTTGTAGGCCCCAATAAAAAAGATCAAGAGTGATTCCTCACCTATCCTGTCAGGGGCCCAGTTGAACACTCGAGTATAGATTCCCTATGCTCATCGGCCGGGGCCGGCCGGCCCGTAGATCTGGATCCATCCATAGACCTGACCTGATATCGTTTGTCCAAAAAGAAAAAAGTAGGTTTTTAGTAGTAGTTCATGAGACCTCGAATTCCCACGTTCCAGCTTGCATTATGCCAACAAGTCCCACCCCCAACTCTAGCTGAGAAGTTGAGTCACCCTTCTTCTTTTTTTTTCAGAAAAAGAATCGAATAAAGAAAGAGATAGTCTATATCCTGTATCGATCATAGGATCACTCTATGAATAGGTAAATTCTCTGTGACCTCCCACCGTTCACGACATCCCTTGCTTCTCGCTGCGAACGGCTCCTCGGTGGAAGAGTAGAAGCGCTGGTCCCCTTCGGTCAAGTTGCTTGTACCTGCTGTTACCTACCGTAGGACCTCCGTCCCCGAAGCGAAGAAAGAGGAGCAGGAACAAGAGGTTGTCCTCTCCCGGCCCAGTAGTTCCGCAACTACTACCGTGGTTGTTGCCAACGGGGATCCCCCATTCCGAAAGGTTACTGGGCCAGCCGTTAGGTCCAAAGTTGTATGCCACAGCTATGGTGCCGATAGATTCACTACTTCAGCGCCGTTATCGGACATTTCAGGCTGAGCATCTATTTCTCGTATATCGCTCCACACCGAGAAGAGGGATGTGTACCTCCAGCAACAACAAGATGGAACCATAGGCTTCTATGCTGGGAGCATTTCGGGGTATAGGTCTAACCATCTCAACTCCCCGTTTCTGGCATGCTATAGTTATTTAAGTCTCTCGACGGCGGGAATGGGAGATTACCGGTAAGCCAGATGCTTCGCGAACCATATTCTTAAGGCATTTCGTTGCACTTAAATCACCCTCGTGAAGAGGCGCACTCCGATACCATTGATGTCCAATAGCTTTGATAGTAATGGCTGGATTTACTACTACCTCGTCCATTGAGTATAAGAGAGCAAATGATGGTATAGCAATGAACATCGGGATGATACTAGGAAATATGGTCCGAAGAATCTCGATAGTAGTTCCATGAACAATCCTTTGCGGGATTGGATTTTTTTCTTTTTGGAAATGCCATAAAGCGCGAACCAAGATCCGTGAGACGAAAACCAAAATAAGAATGAGGAAGAAAAAGATATCGTGATGTAAGTCTATTATTCCTTGCATCATAGGTGTTGCTGCGTCTTGAGATCCTAATTGCCATGGTTCCGCTGCATCACAAGGAGCAATTGTGAGAAATAGCCATTCTAGAACAATCATTTGATCTGTTTCATTCTTTGACTGCTCTGCTCCCCCAAAAAAATGGAGAGACTTGTTCTTGCTCTTCCAATTCAGGAAGACTTATTTCGCCGGTTGGTCCAACCAAGAAAGACATGGGAATTTTGGGCGTCAGATTCTTCTTCTTCTCTTACTTACGATATTTCGAGTTGGATGAACAGATCGCTCCTAAAGGTTTAATAAGACATTAGATTCTCATTCATCAATAACTCGACTTCCAGCTTCTCACATGGAAGGGTCCGGTCCGGAAGAAGAGGAAAAGGAGTTCACCTCAAATCAAGGCAACGCGCACTCAATCCATCTATCCTGTCTGATTGAGAAAGTCTTTAGGTTCCAGAGTTCCGACCTATAAAGGAGTGAAACCGCTTCCAAAGACTCAGCGATAGGGTAGGGCGTAGTGACTACTCAGATGAAAGCTTCGGAGGAAGCATGGTGTTAAACGAGGTCGGTGAAGCATACCTTCCATCCAGTGCTATGTTTGCAAGAGAAGGTGTGATCGTAGGAGCTCAACCTGTTGCCGGTGGTTTGAGACATAACCGCTGCTAGGGGAATAAAAGGTTTGGTCCTATCCGCTTTTAGAGTGATCGCAGACTTAAGTAGGTCCCTGAGAGTCCTCGCATCACAGCCTGCTCTTATACAATTCCAAAGCATTCTTTTCATAGGCAGACTAACTACTGGATACAAGATAGGGTATACTGGTTCTAAGCCTACCTTTTCTTTTCCTTACTCGCTGACAACCTTGCTTACTTTGAACTTTTTCTTAAGCTTGGCAGACTAGCTCCTAACTTCCTTGATAGAGCGATGAGCTTACTTAAATAGAGTTCTATCCTCAGGAATTACTTAAAAGAGAACCTTGCACCAGAACGAGGGTCGATGTAATTGAGCTCTTACTTCGGGATAGCTGCTTTAGAACCTAACCTTATTTTGACTTCTAGGGTTTGCTGGTTCTAAAACCTGTCTCCCCCTTTTTTGAGGAAGTAAGGAAGTGGATAAACCTTATAACCCTGTAGGAGTAGGAGCCAGCTAATCCCTCTATCAGTCTAACCCCGCGAGCAAGGAAACTAGCTAAGCAAGTCATTCCAGGTCAGGAAGGGCAGAAGAAGAATTGAATAAAGTAAGGAAGTCCCGGGGCTGGTGCTATAGTAAACTGCCACAGGTACTAGGAGTAAGCCTGCAAGTAGTATTTATTAAGTTAAGCAGTAAGCCCTAGAGCTCGAGATTGTAAGTTTCAGGTACTAGTTTACAAATCGTATAAGCCGACTGTCTTTTGGTAAACTTATGTGCCCTCATCTCTCCTTTCTACTTGACGGCTGGCCCCCCTCCTAGTCTCCTACAAGCGCCTAATTGAGACGAATTCTCGGTAGGGCTGTCTCTGATCTGGTTTTTCGCTGCTGGCTTAAGGTATACTACTACGGTGTAGGGTGTCTCGATTAGCGTGGTTCTTTGCTGTGTCTGCTAGGTAACCCGAGATGGGTGATTCCGAAGATAGCAAGTTTCCGAACTAGGTTTCCTAACACAGAACTCCAGTGACGAAGCATGTCTCCTTCTATCTGACCGGTGTCATTTTTATGTTCCCCATGGCTTTTTTCATTAGCTTTTCCGAGAGCTTTTCCCGCCACATGGAATTTTTGACCCTTTTATCTGGATGGGCGTATTTTGCCGTCTCTCATTGCCGTTCTGATCGTTGGCTGTAACCTTTCTATTTCCTAGTTTCCAGGGTCAACAACCCACAATATCACCACGCACCCTACAAGGGAGAGAAGCAAGCCCGATTCACTAGCCTAGCCCGGGTACATCACTTCCTATAGTGGAATTGAAGGAAAGCGGCAGCTAATTGAATGAGTTATGCCGCACATGATTCATCTTCAACCGAGATTACATCACATCAATGAAGGAATGCAAGTAAGATCAGAAAGTCCATCATTAAGGCAAAGAATGCAATATCTTCGATTCAAAATTTACGATAGAATGTCAAAGGTATTAACCTTATAACTAATAGACAGTGCTGCTACAGGTTCACTTCTGTTATTGGAATGCCTCTTTGTCACAGAAAGAGAGGCCTACGAGAGGGGACTTTTTAAAAGGGAAGCCTATATCTACCGACCCTACTTCACTTCCAACTAGTGCATTGCCTCTTTATTAATGAAATGGAATTGGTAATCGCACATATGAGACTTCTTGTTCCTTCTTGCTTAACGTAAGGCTTGCTGCTACCTTCCCTTCCTTCTCTGTCAGGGCGGGAAAAAGACCGGCTCTCTAGTTCTGTCATGGAAGGGGGGCAAGGTGCTGACCGATGTCGATTAGGAAGCTGCTCCTCTTTACAAGAAGTGAGGCAGCGAAGCAGAAGGGAACTAAGATTAGATGGAAGAGGAATCCCAATGGCTGCACGAAAAGCAACTGTAAAAGTCGCCGCAATTGGCTCGCACAAGTTCGGAAGGTTTGGTGAGAGGGGAACTAATGCTACTAGTCTCGGATATGGCTCAGAGTACTGCCTCGCTTAGTCCAGCTGAGCTCTACTATTAACTAATGAGACTTACATAGAGTACAAGTACCAAATACAGAAAAAAAGAGTTTTTGCGAGTAAGTGCGAAAGCTTTTGCATCTTCTTTTCCGTCTACTAATTTGAGCTCTTCCTGCCGATCAGTGCGACTCCAAAATCCACATACAGAGAAAGCTGATGTGCCCTTTTTAGCGCAGTTGCAATATCAATAGTTAGAGCGTAGTTGCAAAGCTTTCTTTCGTGAGCTAGCGCGGACTAAGAGCTCTATGCCATCTATGGAATAGCAGCCTGCTTGATTGACTGCTTGAAAGTTTAATCTAGGAAGGCAGGATATTGGGAAAAATCCCACATATGGTTAACTGCTTTAGGAGTGCCAGCTCCGGGCTAGAGAAAAGAGAGCCTATTACTGAAGCTGTGAAAAAGAATTGCTAGCGAAAGTGTTCTTTTTTTAGTCACCGATAAAGAAAGTAGCTAGGCTTCCTGGTGGTATGAAAGAAAGAGATCTTAGTGTCTTAACCAGAGACCTAACCTAGAATGACTCTTACTCGGTCGGAGGAAGAAAGACGAATGAATGCCGAAGAACTCAGAGTTGGACTGACCCGAGCTTCTCTTCAAGGTGTGGTAAGGTTTCTTATTGGAAGAGCGTTGAGGCTACTTTCTACTGGTTATCTCATAGGACTGCGCGAACACTGCCTTGTTACTGTCACTGAATGCCATACTATCAGGCGAGATGAAGCAAGCAAGAGAAGAGTTTCGAAAAGCTATTGATCCAGTTTTTTACCTAGAAAGATAGTAATAGAAAGAAAATAGACTGTGATGCCATATAGTGAACAAAAGGCATAATAATGTTTAGTTAATAGGCTGATCACCACTGCCTGAGTCTGATAGAATGCGTTCTTTGATACTTGTTGCCAATCAACGATTGATCTATGGGGTCAGAAAACGATGTTCGAAATCGTTTCTCTGTCCTCGGGAAAAACATATTAATAAGAAGGCAATGTATCCAGCTATACGAAAGCGGTTAGTTACGGCAGGAGAGACAGGGTTACGCGCTGTCCCACCATTATGTGGTGTGGTTAGCTGCGGAACTATCGGGCATCAAAGGGTGTTTTCGTGAGTATGCGGTTCTTGGGGATGATGTGGTGATTGCACACCTTCAGGTGGCTCAATCGTATGAGAAACTTTTGGGGATGATGGGACTTTCTATATCCAAGGAGAATAGTTGAATTTCTCACTCTGGAGCTTTAGAATTCGCAAAGAAGTTTTGGGTTAAGTCTGTTCAAGAAGACTTATCTCCAGTGTCTATGCGATCCCTCCTTACAGTTCGGTCGACTCTAGGCCTTTCTTTTACAGGACTTCTTCCAACAGACTTGCCAGTGACCGGTCCCTTCCATTCCTTTGTTCTATTACCTTCGATATCACGTCCAAGATTCCTCTGTCTGTTTTGTGTTGAATTGGTTGAGTCCAGCTATCGACGCAGGGGAAAGGGAAGCAAGTAAGCCATAGAGTCAGGCATAAAGCTAGGCCAGCTGGGGTAAGTGGCCCAGGAAGCTACTGTTACCTGTGGAGTTGAGACTGCTTATCGGGAATCCGCCGTGGGAATAAAGGAAGACTGCTTTTTTTTATTGGGACCAGCTGCGCTTACCTTGCTTAGCCATTGAAGAACAGACCCCTTTTATTAACAAGATTTTTTACTCATACACATTGCGATTGTGTCTCCTAATCGAAATTTCAGTTAAGGTTTGTGGAGAAACAGTCTTTACCTATGGTTTCGTGACCCTAGTACTCATCGCGGTCGGTTTCATTATTTAGAATTCCCATAGGAATTGGAAACTAATCCGATAAAGATTGGAATCTAACAAAAAGTTAGGAGTTAGTATGGGTTGTGCCTTTGGATGGTTGGGCATTAAAATTAGTCCTTGGAATAAACCGGAAGGAAAGGATCGACCAAAGGAGTAGCTATTGAGCTGTGGAATGTGCTGGTAAGGGCGAGTCCGGATGTAGTCTTCATTAGTTTTTTGTCTGAGGAGGAACCGGGTTACCAAAACTCACGACATTAAGAATGTGGTAGTTCTTTGAATGCAAGAGGTGTTGGTTCGAATCCAACTCGTGAGAAGGAATCCATGCACAAAGCAAAGGCATCAGGAAGAGGGGCGTAGCAAGAAATCCTTTAACAGCAGCAAAGACTTCGGAATGGAAACCTTATCTTAATAGGAAGTGGACAAGAATCATCGCTCCAAGAGAAGCAGACAATAGCCACTATCCCTGATTCCATGCAAGTGCTATAATCCGATCTGACTCCTCACGCTGGCAAGGAAAGAAATGACATAAAGGGAGGTCCTAACTGAATGAATTGAGGTTGAGTAAAAGCCATTCGCTTGAGAACAATTCTGCGATTGGAATTCGATCTGGGATTGGGATCTTAGGGCACTGAGAACCTACTGTATAGTACATTCAAGAGTACTCCTCATAAAAAATGTACAGAATAAAAGGCACACCCTATTCAAGGCCATGATGGTCACTCTCCCCGCGCTCTACTACAGGAAAGCTAGCCTGGTTGATCCACTACACGCTAAGAAGCAAGTCTCGACTAACTAAGTAAATCCGGGTTAGACTGAAAGTGACCATAAATTGAAATCTTCTTTCACAGACTAGCGATAGTTAAAAAGAGCGAAGCATAGCCGTGTTTAAGCCGAAGTGATTCCCGTGTTTACTGAGCTATATCTCTATCTATTAGTTAGCCGGCTTAAAGAGTTTAGACTCACGATACCGAGAAAGCAAGCCGATCATAGACGGAGGTTTAAGCTTGAAGTGAAGTGTCCGACCTAAGGTGAATCAGATGTTCGAAGGAGACTGTTCATGAACATGGATTGTTGGTATACCTGCACAATAGTTTTCTCTACAAGCCTACAAGCTTAGCTTTGGCTTAGCTTCCAACTAAGGCTAAGGGCATGGCATGTTCCCAAGCTAACTCTTGATAACCTCTGTTCACGCTCACGATGTTACTAGCACGGCTCAGCTTCTTTCCATGCTAAGCGAACTAAGCACAGGAGAAGCCTACAGGAAAGGAGATCTCGCTCTTTCCTTTTACCGGTCGGGATGTGCATCCTATCCTATAATAAGCAACTGGATGTTTCCAGCTTGGGACTTAGAGTAAGCAGGAAGCGTACTTGTTAAGAGTAGGGCGCGAAACGGTCTAACAATAAGGTTGGAGGGAGTGAGACTTCCTATGTTAGCAATAACCGCTGCAAGAGTGAGGGCAGCTATTTCATCCGGTCTGTCTGTAGTAACCAATTCCTTTCCTGCGGTCTGTCTCTCAGTCTGTCCTCTCATTCCAGGCAAGCAAGGAAGGCAGTTCGGTAGCTCTCCAACGGGCAAGTCAGTCCCAAGAGTGAAAGGGTGTGAACATTTAGGGCAAATACTTTATTGTATTGTACGAGATTAGTTGAGAGCTGATTCGCTAACATCCTCATCTGGAAGAGTTCGTTCTGTGCCACCTCTTCTGTGAAAAAATGATCCTCTCATCGGTGTTCTACCGAACTGAACTAATAATAGTTTATCATTTAGAAAGAATGGCGAAAGAGGCCTCCTTGCATTGCCCAACTAGAGCGAAAAGCCTTATTGCGTTGCGGCCCTAAGTAGCTATGGGGTGTTGATGTACTTGGAACCTAGACCGGTTACCTGAGTATGGCGGTTCGGTAGCCGTTCAATGATAGCATGAGATCCTCGCTTCGACGTCTTCCCACAGATCTGCCTTATCGAGGCGGGGGTGCCATTAAGGCAATGAAATCGTTTTTGTACAAAGAATAGGAGGCATATGCAAAAGCAGGTTGCACGAAAGGAACTGACATCTCATCGGAATAGGAAGCGAATCCGCTCTTCTATGTGCTAGATGTCGGCATTTCCCCTCTTAGCATACGGCATGAACTTCACTGACGCCTACTGACCGGATCGGGCACGAAGAAGGCAGGCACTGAAAGTGATCTTGATGAATGCTTGTCGGATAGAGCGACATTCATTCCCAACCTTCGGTTGTCCCCCCGTTGGTCGAGTGACTTCGTTCCTTACTGTGCGGGTCTAGTTCAACCTCGTGCTGGGTAATCTATTACGATAACATTAGGCCTTCTGTCAAGACTCTCATAAAGTCTTGATTTGATCGATCCCTTCGTACCAAGTCAAGACTCATTACTTTCTCCAAGAGCCCTAATATAATAGGGAGGATGGTGCTTATAGGGTCTTAAGTAAGTTAATTAGTGTCACAAGTACGGTTGTAGGGAAAGAGTGAATCGAGTTAGTGTTCTTTAACCTCCTTCTTAAGTTATAGGCACAAGTAAGGTATGAAAGAGTATGAGTTAGTAAGGAGTGGGAGCTAGCCCTAAAAGAAAGTAGGGAGAAGACAAGTTCGCGAGCGTTGCGGTATGCCACCCTCAAAGCAATGGCCAAGCTGAGGCGGCGGTCCCCATAGAAATCGGTTTACCTAGCTTTCGAGTTCAGCATTACGACCCTGAAGTCAACGAACAACTCATGAGGGAAGCACTAGATCAACTGCCAGAGATGAGGCTCCAAGCAGCTCTTAAGCTAGCAGCACAGAATAACTGGATGAGCAGGATTGAAAACAGGAGAGTCAGGCACAGACCTTTGATAGAGGGAGACCTGGTGCTGAGAAGAACAACAGCGGTAGGAAAGGTAAATGTACATGGAAAATTCACAGCCAACAGGGAAAGCCCCTACCAGATCTGCGAGCAGGTGGCACCAGGGTCATACAAGCTCATGACTGTAGAAGGAGAACCACTGAAAAACAGCTTTAATGCAGATGTCCTGAAAAAGTACTTCGTTTCCATATTGTCATTAGCAATATGCTTTGTAAGAAAGGCCAGTAGAGCCCAAGTATGAAATAAAAGAACTCTTAAAGTTCTTATTATGAATTATTCGCACTAACATTTGCTCTTATCCGTGCACAATTAGATGACGTTAATAGTCCTTTAACAAAAAGGGGCCCAAAACGCGTCAATAAGCGCAGAAAGAAAAGCAGAGGGAGGAGCATAGAGCCAAAGCCCTCTGCAGCAACGCAAAGGCTTGAGTTACAACCTAATCTACAGCAACGCAAAGGCTTGAGTTACAACCTAATCTACGACTAGCAAGACACGAAGAACGACAGGCAAGGTTGAAGCATAAAGCTTAGCCCAAGCCCACAACAGTCGAGGTAAAGACTGAGACCCGAGCTCGGTCAAGCCATATAACACGGTAAAGCTAGGCAAAGATCTAGCTAAAGCCAAACAGTCGCAAGGTGGGACATACTGCTCAATAAAGGCTGAAACACGAGGGCAGCGGAAGTGTTTGTTAAAGGACTTACACACACGAAAGGCAAGTCTAAGGACACAAGGCTATAACCTTGAAAGAAAATACCAAAAGTGATCAACAAGGCTGCGAAAGAAAATACCAAAAGTGATCAACAAGGCTGCAACAGCGGACTACACCAACACCTCATACAGGAGAATTCCTAACTACGGTTACAGGCCTATCTAGAGGCCAGACATCCAGCAGGGAAATACTGCGCAGCGACTGAACTCATTAGGACTAAGGAAGTAATGAACTAACATACTAATGAATGCAGCTCTTCCGATACCACAGACATGTTGCTACCTGCCGGATCTGCTTGACTTGAGTGAGAGCTCTCTGCTCGGACGATTAAGACCAACTTCGACTGAAAGAGTATACTTGATTGTAGTTCCTGACGTTAAGAATCTCCTCTTATGCTTCGCCAGCACCCAATAAGGACCGCAAAGTGCATTATTAATGACCACTGGAGAATCTTCCTTGCCTCTGCTCCTTGATAGAGCCGCTCAAGGAGTTGCTTCTTTGCCAATCGAAAGAGGAAGAGATTGCCATACTGTTCAGGATACATTGTCTATGTCTCTTTTCTCTGAAGGCTGTTCCTATTCATATTCTATTCAAATTGTTAGATAGCTTCTATCTTTATATGGTTCTCGAGGTTCTCAAGTTGAAATCCAGATGTAATGGATTGTATTTCACCCTCGCGATAAGAACTATATGGGTAAATTCTTGACGATCTATCCAAAAGGAGCAGTGTCCATGCGGTTTTCCTCTCTCGCATAGAGCCAACCTTACTCTATGTGCTGTCCTGGGTGGGCTACCATCCTTTTCCATTCCACTACTTTACATGTTAGTTCGTCTCTGTCTTCGTCTTTCTGTCTGCCGATTCAATTGATGCTGCTCGTCCGTCAGTATGGCTCGACGTGGGTCCCTGTTCTTATTCCTAGTTCCACCTTCTTGACATAGTTTCCGTCTCTTGAATACCAACTTTCTGCAGGGGTGTCTTGACCTGTGGAACAAGCATTTGTAAACATCTCCGGGTCCTTGAGAAAAGACTGTGGCTGGGTCCATACCTACTATCTGAAGCAGCAAGAAATTGACCAGGCTACAATCCCAGTTGGGTCATCAGGAAAATCCTAAGTGCCAGGAAGTCTTTCCAGGACTGATCTGAACTCTACCGGGCATAACTGATGGAATCAAGAAGGCTTACTCTTGCTCCCTCTTTATCCAAGAGAAAATGTTCATGACTGGTTCCTAAGCTCATGTGAATTGCATTGAATGGCAGGCTGACAACTGTAGACAGTTAAAAAAATGGGCAGGTTGCACAGGGAGCAAGATGAATCATTTGGTTCTTTCTCCAAAAAAGGACAGGAAATTGGATCCATCCCTGGAGGCATAGGCATAGACGAAGAAAGCAGAAAGATAGGGGTAGATGAAAGCTGGAGCAAAGGGGTAGATGAAAGCTGGAGCAAAGGGGATTGAATGAGGGATGAATCTTCTGAACTGCTTGAGAGCTGGAAGATTGGGATATCCCGACTTCCAATTCTTATACCCGCTTTAAAGGTAAGATATCGACCTTTGATGGAGGGCTCTCACTGGTCTACTCGCCGGTGCTCCTTCCCTTGCCAGTCCTAGCGGGGTTATCAGGTACTCTGAACCCTAAACCTTTTCCATGTGAAAGTCAGGAATGAACCTGAATACTGGTACGATGGTCAACCTGATTTAGGAATGGGACGAACCGCATTGATTGAGAGCCTGCTAACACCTAGAAAGGAAGGAAATGTTTTACCTTTTGGTAAAAACATAAGGAGCATCAGAAAGGATAGCCTGATTCACGAGCTGAGGACTAAGTTGAGATAAAGTCTTTCCTGAGCTATCAATTCTCTTCCGTTCTGTCTGATAGTCAGTCCCCGCGCTTCTTCTGGCTTCAGTCAGTATGGTTGCTTCCTTGGTTCAGTCTCTCTTTCGGTTAAAAAGATCCGTATGCCCCTGGCCTTCCTATTGGCTCATCAACCCGCCATTCAGTACCGTCCGCATCCGCTGTCACAGGTTTTGAACCCTTAGACGAGTCTCGCTTGGAGTAGTACTCTGTACTCTCCACTACTTGTAATGTCCATTTACTACTATAATGCCTACTTGCAACAATGCCCGCATTAAACGCCGATTCTTCCCATGCGACGTGCTCCCCCTATATGGGTCATCAGTTCGAGTGGCATCCGTGTAGTCAGTACCACTTGTTTCTGTCTCGGACGACTCTTGCCTAGATAGCTCAGGCCGTACCGCCACTGGCGCTTGCTTTCCGTGCGTGGGCAGGGTCCCTTCGGAAGACGAAGCCAATCCAGATTCCAGAAACACACAAGCTACGACTTTCTCCTTCGGACCCTCGCAAACTATGGTTACAGCTCCAGAGACCGAGTCGATCCTAGCTTCCCTCCACCTCAGCTTGCCTTCTTTCTTTGCCTCTCTATTCTATGTCCGTTGCTTGTTCCCTTCTCTTTCACCATGGAGATGTGATTACAAGATTTGGATGCCAACAATCTCGATAAAACGCACTGTTCATGCCAATACACAAGGGTGACATGAAGAAAAATATACTAATTTCCTTTCCCGGTTTTGATACCATTTTATTACTGACATGACGAAAAAGAAGCGAAGTAGACTTTGCCTTGAACGAACGATTCTTCCTTTGTTGAGATAGAGTCGACAAACTAAGCTAAGCGTTTTGACATTTTCAAAAAGAGGATCCTAAGTTCTCAAGATGGGCGTATAACCAGTTTTTACTTTTTTGAGGACCTAAAGCGGGCATTGATCGATAGTACACCTTTCTATTCCTATTCATATTCTTTATTCCAATTTGGCTGGTTCACCCGCGTTGAACGTGACGAGAATAGGCTTTTCCAGCATAACCACCGGCTTCTACAGTCTAGCTGGAATCCCTCCCCCCTTCGGGGTCGAGTTACTTCGTTCCCTTCTTTTTTTGCCAATAATATCATTTCATGTTCCAACCTGGGCATTATGGTGGAGACACGAGAGATCACATCTGATCCTATGATCCATCCTGCAATGAAAATGAATTCTTGGTAGGTTTCGCAATCAATCCTTCCTGGGCGAAATGGGTTGAGTCTTTCCTCAACCCAGCAGCAGCAGATTGCGCGGCACCTAGCGAAGCTATCCATTCTAACCTGTCTTTGCCTAGCAAGATACGTCTAGTTCTCCCTCCGCTTGCCTATCTCAGTAGGAAATTGGAACAGTCTCCGATTTCCAAGGCGAAGCCGAGGCAAGAGCTATACCTTCTGGAACCAGAGCAATAACTGCTATAAAGGAAGCAGATGCGCAGGAACGATCCCTAAAGCAAATACTCGGAATGCTCCACGACTAGGTATACCCATTCAGACTCGCTTTTGTTCAATTATAAATAAATAACCACTTTAATGGAGATTTATAGCATCATTCAAGTAAATACAGATTAAGATCGTAAAAACATAAGCTTGTAATATAGCTACACCTAATTCCAGACCGGTTAATGCAAGAACTATAAATAAAGGACCAAGATCCCCTATAAAATACAAAAGATCATTCATACATAGCATAGTCCAAGCGAACCCACTTAAAATCTTTACTAAACTATGACCGGCCATCATATTAGCAAATAAACGTATTCCTAAGCTTAATGCGCGAAAACAATAAGAAATTAGCTCAAGGAGTACTAAAAAAGGTGCTAATGGCAGTGGGACTCCTGCGGGTAATAAGAAGCTTAAAAAATGAAGCCCGTTTCTTTGAAATCCCACTATAGTAATGCCAATAAAAATAGAAAATGAGAGACCTAAAGTAATGAGAAAATGACTTGTAACTGTGAAGCTATAAGGTATCATACCCTGAAGATTACAAAATAACAAAAAAGTAAAAGTGACCAAGATGCAAGGGAAAAACTTTTGTTTAACATTTCCTGAAAGACCCCCTATTTGTTCGTTTACCAGGTTCAGCACGAAATCATAAATAAGCTCTACCAAGGATTGCCAAGCATTTGGTACTAAGTTTCCTCCTCCTTTTTTAGTAACAAAATGAATCAGAAGTAGGACCAAACTGAGAGTTAGCAGCATAAACAAAGATGAATTTGTGAATGAGAAATACAAGTTTCCTATATTCATAGGAATCAATGGGAGAATGGAAAATTGCTCAAGCGGGCTAGGTGCCTGAGTCCGAGTCTGCATCTCAGCAAAAGCACTCAGGTTATAATAATAATAATTATTATGGTAATGGTGATAATCAAAAATTATTGCGTTGTCAGTTACAGTTCTTTCAATCGTTACATAATAATCCTTTACTACTCTCATAACCGGTGTGTGGTTAATAAAAAAAATGTATTCCTTCATAAAAATTAGATTCTTTCTTGTAGTTCCGCTTCTTGCTCGAAAAATGAGGAAAGACTTGTCGGAAATAGTTGGCTTGGTCCGACCAAGAAAGGCATGGGAGTTGTTGGGCATAAAGAAAAGATGCTTCTAAAGCTCTATTTCTTCTCTTATGATATTTCTAGTTGGATTAAAAGATCGCTCCTAAATGAAGTCTCTCTTACAGTTCAAGAGTTTCGAAAGGCTCTTAGCACGGGAAGGGTATTTTACTTCTTAGAAGGAGATAAACTACCTAGATCTTTGTATGTATGGGTCTCTTTAATTGAAGATAGGAAAAAGACAGAGGAAATGGCGGAGCGAGTTCGAGCTCTTGTTCCTCAAACACTGAGACTGAGATAGCAAGGAGCCTAGACGGCCTAAAGGCTGGTCTCTCACTCAAAAACAATACGGGAACCAAGTTCTTTCAGTACCGAAATTAGTCATTGTTGAGTCTCAAGGTAGTCTGAGAGATAGAACCGGTGTTTTTGGCTGTCTACTTGAATTATCTGTTACACCACCTGGGGCTAAGGCTGTTGAAGGCAAGTCAGTAAAGATAGATTACCGAGTTGAGGATGGGATAAGTGCCATAGAAAGCTTGAAGTTTCCTCCTGTAGGTAGCTCAAAGTACGGTTTCGAAGTCAACTTCCCTTATTCTATTTTATTTCGGGTAGCTAAGACTTGAAGTTCAGTTATCGGAAGAAGTTATGTCTCAAGTGAAGTCATCTGATGCCAATCCTCGCCTCATAACGAGTAATGTCGGCAGTATCGATCGAAGGATAGGGATGTTCCAGAAGTAGTCTCAAGGAAAGTTAGCTCTGTTTATGCCAAGGCAGAGGAAGAACTGGTTGGCAATGAGTAAGAGAATGAATCCCCCGCCGAGTCAGTTGATGAGAAAGAGTCTGTTGCTGTGTCCACAGCTTTTTCAGGAGAGTCAGTCATCGGGAGAGAGGTGGCAGGCGCGGCAGTAGTCTTTGTTGCACGAGTAGCTGGATAGGCTGGATATTCTAGTCTTTTCGAAACTAACTATGACACTACGTTCCCATAAGACATGGAATTAGACTGTTTACTCGAAGTATGGAATAGTTGTACCTTATTGAGCGAAGTCTGCTCTCGTTTCATCCGGGGGGATATGGGAGTTTCACTCAAGAATGAATCTGTTGTTTTGTCTCATTCTTTCTCTACCTACATTAGCATGGGAATGAGTGACTAATAACGAGTGAACGAGAATGGCTTTGCTTGTGCTTGCCCGCCCTTCCAAGTTTCCTTTTTTTCAGTAGCAGGTTTTGGAGCAGCAGGAAGAGAGATAAATCCTAAGGTCGCAGCTGCCTTCTTGGATGGGTTTTATCTCTTCACTGAAACACTACGATAGTTCAGCTAAGAGCCCTAGAGACAGACGCGAATGAAAGAGCCTTTGCACCAGGCGCTAACCAGTGATCCACCATTCCTTCATGAAAGGCCTACCCCAGCTGCCATAAAGAAGAGGTTCCTTCTCTAAACAGATATAGTATGGAGTCCGGGATAAATGAATCAAGAAGGGATTTCCTCTCAGACAAATTTTCTACATCGCTTGAAGGTGGTGAACTAGGACCCAAGCTTACGATGCGAGACTTCTTTCAAATTACTTTTGCCATTCGAAGCCTTTATTATATATATTATTACCCGGGTGAGATGAGATGGCATTTGTGCGTGCGTATTAGAGGGTGGGCGTGAGCATGGATGCCCGGGCCTTGCAGCTTCTCTTCTATATGGCCCAGCCCTGAATGACTTAAGGGAAACAGCTGGGGACTCTTTATAAAAGCCCCTTTTTGCCATCTTTGACAGCCTTGAACAGCACTTAAACTTAAGAAATGCGGATATATCCTCTTGGCTTACTTTACCCCGACTAAATAATCAATTTCGTATTGAAGTGTGTACGTGACTGCGCATATATAATTGAGACATGCATGAGTAGATACGAGAGAAGGGCGTACCGCTCCAACTGAACTGTGACTAAGATCCTCTGCCGAACCAGCAACAATGTCGGTGAAACAGCTGCTACCTTTAGCTAGGAGCCTCTTTTCCTTCTGCCCAGCTCCCCGTTCGACTTGCATGTGTTAAGCATAATAGCTACTGAAGCAAGAGAGAGCTCAAAGAAAAGGTAAGGCTCTTACATTTCTTACGCAATTTAGGAAGAGCTTCTATTCCATCAACACAAGTTATTCCAGCAACAGCTCTTACTGTACCGTCAACTCCAACTGTCCTTATAGGCGAAAGCCACCTCCTTGACAGATTACGGAGCTACCCAGCTTCTCTTAATGCCAAGTAGTAGAAAAACCGCTTTCCCGAGCTGGCTGGATGATTACTATGGAAGAGTTGGTGAACATTGTTCTGACTCATAGCTCTAAGATGACAATGACTCCCAGTCTCTGGTCAATCCATGCTGATGCTAGAATAGCTTTTCCCCCCGCCCATACCTGGGAAGAGAAAGTACAACCTCTGCTGCATCCTATCCTCTACTAAAGTAGAATTCTTTTGTTCTAGAATCACAGGCATTGGCTAATGATACCACAGACTTTCTGGTTATGTCATACTCAATTCTATCTACTCTTACAGACCATCCCTTGGAGCATACTAAGAAGAAGCCCACGTAGCGGTAGCAGCAACGACATCTTCCTTCTTCCTTCTGGGCTTACTAGCTCAACATAGGCAACGGGTACCAATGCTAGGTTAGAATCCGATACTAAACTCTTAAAGGGAATCATGGTGGCATACGAATAACCTTATCTTGATACCATAGCAAGTGTAAAGACCAATCCCATCATGGCATGATAGGGCCATAAACTAGAGACGATTAGATAGCACCATAAGACATCCTTAGCGAATACTAGCGCCATCCTCAGCCACTGAAGTCAGTCGGAGATATAGATTCGATATAAGCCCCATAGGGATCATAATCGTGATATCCTCCGTCCAGCCCTTAGACTCGTTCCGTTTAACGACTGAACTTGTTGGTCCTAATTTGTCTTTAAACCCATTACCCTAACCAAGCCTTCTCTCCGACATTAGTAGGGAATGACGATCGCACCCACGTTCAGCTATCTATTAAGGCGTTCCCACCTGCATGCCTAACCGCTAAGGCCCATCCTAATACAGTCCTTCTAGATGTATGTATCTTTCTCATTCCCCGCTGTCCTTGCTTGGCTAGCGTGCTACTGGCCCGCCTACTGAACTCCTACTGTCCTGCTACCAAGCATTCTCTCTTTACTCGCCTAAGGGTGCACTAAGAAAGATTGCTACAACGACAAAAGGAAAGAAAATATACACCCATAAATCGTAGACCCCTCGCCTACCTGCACTGACTTTCCTTGCCTTACGAAAAGCATTTCAAAAGTTTCTGTTTTGACTGGTAGTAGTACAAACCTATCTATTGATTAAGGTAAGGTTCACATCGCTATCTAAGCGCAGACGTGACTAAGCGTCTAGGTGTTCGAAGCATGATTCATCAACTGGTAAAGGGAGTAGTTCATCGGAAACCATTCCTCTCAGGAAAGCGAAGCTAACCGCTTTTAGGCTGCTTTCGAAACATTCTTCATCGACAGGGAGCAAGCTCAGTCATTACAACTTGGGCAAAGCCGATTGCTTTCTTCCGGAGAATCTATGGCAACGTGAGAAGCTAAGTTTCTAATTTGATCACAAAAAATAGGTAGCTCAAAGCGCCAACCCTTCCTCTTAGACACTACTACTGATCAGCATGACTTTCTTTCTTGAGTAAGGTAAAGGGGTACGGAAACGTCCTCTTATCACAGCTTGAACGGGATTCATTGTTGGGAAGAAGACGAAGTCGATTCAATCCAACTCCAACCGACCGGCTGGAGAGATATTTAGTCATGAAATAAATAAGAAAGAGATTATTCCCTAAGAGCTTGTCCAGTACCTTTTGTTTAGAGTCTTTCTACTTTCTGTCAGCTATAACCAAGTTGCTATTTCGGGGTTAAGGAAATGAATTGTAAGTCGCGTAATCCCCCTTCCTCCCTTGCAGTAAAAACTCTCCTCTAATAGCAGAAAGCTTCCATGCCCTATTCTCTATTTTGGAAAAGGACCTCTTACGGCAGTTGACAGTGGAAACTTTCCAGCTAGCGATTGATCCAGTTACCGGTAAAGGACAGTTGACAGAAGAAAGAAGAGAGATGAGCTACTATCACTCAAGAACTAGAAGAAGGAAAGAAATCGATTCACTTCGCCAGCCTTGAACTCCTCTTTCTTGGATCGTTGTTTGCGACAGACCGATTGAGACAGATCTAGAGATAGAGCTGCAAGGGAACACTTACCAATACCTACTGCGGATCAGGCTGAAGCTATTGTTGCATCTCCAGCTTCTACTATTGTTGCACCTCCACTCTAGCCTTGATGCGCGAGGGGCTCTCGGAAAGAGGGGGCAAAGCAAAACCAAGAGGAGGTCGTAGATACTATACCTGGAAGAAGTCTCTCTCGTAGGGCATTTTTCTGTAGTAATGTATTTCGGTGTTTATCGTAGCCCACGGAGCGGTAACGGGCGGAAAGAGCTATGATAGGAGTCGATGCCTTTCTGTCCCATCTGAAAGAAAGGCTGAAAGCAAAAGGAGATCGCTTTCGATTAAGGATCAAGCCCAGGAGGAAGCAGTCGTTGGACATGTCCCTTCTTTAAAGTAAAGGTAGGAGAGTGAGATGACTTACTAGGACAGAGGGAGCCAAAGGGAATCAATAGTAGAGTAGACAGGTCTTCCCCTGAACTTAAGCCATAGATGTACCCATCGATACAATAGACCAATAGAAGAGACAGCCAAGCCAGTAGAGCCAATGCCAGCGACTCCTGTAAGCCATAAAGCGACGGGCTAACCGGCACTCCTTGTCGGCAGATCGTTTGCTGTGAAGTTTCATGTCGGATTGCACACTAGCTTTGCCTTTCAGTCGAGCTGAATGACATTCACCCTCTCTGCGTGATTCCCATTTATGATAAAGCGTGTACTGATGGAGTCGGCGAGCAGCACAAGAGGTTCTTTCTAAGTCGGAGTATCGGGACTCGCACTCATTGAACTTCTTGCGCAGAAGACGCACAGGACAAGCATTCTCGCGCATACCCCCTATTCCCTATTCTTTTAGTCAAGCCTATACTCTTTACTCTTTTTTACTCTTTTCAAAAAGGAAAGCAGTAGACCTATATGAACTGAATAAAGATAGGGATGTCGCTAATCGCCTACTCGATTGACAGGCATAGCTTTGATAGCTGCTTTATCTGCCTGAAGTCGGTTATTACTTGTTCCATGCTTGCAGCTCTGATTGAACATGCTCAAGGGTTCGAACAAGCCCCCCATCTCAAGTCAATTTTCATTCGCTTATCCTTCTCCGACGTCCCTACTTCGCTTGCAGCACTCCTTCTCTTTCTCAGGGAAAGCATATATCTACTGTACAATGAATAGCTGGGGAATACTCGCTTCAAGGTAATAGCAAAGAAGAAAAGGAGCTCTTCTTATGAATTCGATAAGGGCATGAAATGAGTCTACTGAAGTATTAGATCAATTCTAGGTAGAGAATCCACTTTATTTATTTATAGGATTCTGATCGATAACCTGTCTATCATTACTATACAAAATTTCCTGATGTTGAATGAGGAGTGGGAAATGATGCCAATAAAGAATAGACAGAGGGCAAAGCTGCTTAAATCAATAGATTGGAGTTCCTCTTCTCTTATTGTTGTTGACGGGAAAGGGATCTTCAAAAGCAAATACAGATGTTACGTTCTATTCTATGAATGAATCAATCAAGAAATAAAACAAGTTCGAATCTATTTACATCTTAGGATGTTAGTGATCGAACCGTTGGCTCTAAGCTAAGTACCTAAGTCGCTAGTCCTGGGAAGGCTTAGCATCAATAAAATGGTAAAGGGCGCTTCATTCAATAGATTGGACAGATGGGAACCTCTTTCTTTAATAATAAGCTGCTAGCGGGTGTAATCTGATTGTTTATAATGAGAATGAGGTTTGACGAATGGATGGAGTTCACGTAGCCATAGGCTTGGTTAGTGAGTAGATGTCATCCCGGGCTAGGAATCAGTCCACCGAAGAAGGCGAAGTAGCGAGTCTGGGGGCGCTATCGGCCATGTTCACTGATAAGCTTTGTTTGCTTCCTTTTTCCGATACCGTGGAAGAAAGCTAAGTACCACAGTAAATGGTAGTTAGGGAATGAGAGTCAATACAGCAAAGGAAGGGTATGTAATAATACAGATGATATAAATTATATCACTCGCGTCGGTGTTATATCGCTCAACAACAAGCACCTTCCCCGTTGGTGGGACTTCTATTGCACCTGTCTCGCGCAACAACTAGCATCTGCCCATGTCACGCACCTGACCAACAACAAGCCTAACTTCAATAACAAGCCAATTCTCTCGGTCTTCTCTTGCACCTGTTGAAGAAGTAGATCTCTCGACTCCGGTCTCATTACTTGAGGATTCGATCCATGAATAGGGCTTAACGCACCTGAC